AAATGTATTTTGCAGCATTTGACTCCGTACCACTGAACGATTTAGCCGCACATTTGAAAAATAGCCTAAAAGGTAAAATGAATGTTCGGATAATTGTTTTATATGGATCGTTCCTGGTTGAGACCAAACATCAAAAAAACATTCCCATAAATGGATAAAATAGTGTTTCCATTTATTCATCAAAAGAGGCGCATTCTTTGAAGCCAGAATGGATTTTCCTTGATATCTAACATAATGAAAGAGCGGATCCTTGAAGAATGTTACGGTAGACGAAAAATCCTTAGCAAAAACTTCTACAAGATGTTCTCTTTTTGCATAAAAAAAGATTCGCTCAAAAAAAACGCTAAAAGATTTTAATCGTAAATGAGAGGATTTTTTACGTAGAAAAAGGAAGATAGATTCATATTCACATACATAAAAATTATAGAGGAATAAGAACAATCTCGGATTACTTTTTGAAAAAGTAGAAATCGATTTTTTTGGAGTAAGAAAACTATTCCTATTACAAAAATTATAAAGAAACAACCGTAATAAATGAAAAAAAGGGGCATCTTTCACCCAGTATCGAAGGATTTGAACTAAGATTTCCAGATGGATAGGATAGGGTATTCGTATATCTGACACATAATTTAAATATGGAAATTTATCCTCTAAAAAGGGAAAAACGGAATGAATTGATCGCAAATTTTTATAAGATTTTACGATATCTGCCTCCTCTAAGGAAGAGCTAAATTGTAGGAAAAATGGAATTTCCACGACGATGGCAAAACCCTCCGATATTATTTGAGAATAAAAATTCTTATTATACCCCAAAAATGGATTTTTCTTAGAATCATTAGCAGAAATGATCGAATGATTCTGTTGATACATTCGAGTAATTAAACGTTTTACAATTAGTAAACTATATTTCTTGTCATAACCTACATTTTCTACAAATGTAGATCTATTAAAATCATGACTATAAGCAAGTCCATAAACATACTCCCTAAAAATAAGTGGGTATAGGAAGTCCTGTTGGCGAGATCTATCTCGTTCTAATAATACTTGATATTCCTTCATTTTAGAAATTCGATTTGGTCAAAGGATCAGAGATTCATTGGATTATCAAATGCTACATAGTGCGATACAGTCAAAACAGGGTATTCTATTATATATTCGAATTCAAATAAAAAACAAATTATGAATATATATATATACCTAGAAAACAAGTAAAAACCATCAATGGACTATCTCTCCTCGCTTGGTCCATCTAATTGTTCGAGGACAACAAGCTAGTTAGAAATCCTTTATTTTTCGGACCAATCGCTCTTTTGATTTTGGAAAAAAATATCTTTATCAATATACTCTTTTTTCTACACATTTATCGCTACCCCAGAATTGAGAATAGCTAATAGTTAGGACTCATAACAAAAATCCAAAATCCATTCGTGGGAAAAACTTTTTCCACAGCAAGCACTAATTTTTTTTTAACGTAAAATTAGATGGGGTAATCATTCAAATAAAAAATGAAAGCTCGTTGCTTTTTGTTTCCCTATAATTGGAGCAGCTAAGCTCTATCCCTTTATTAATTCAACCCAACTGAATTCTTTTTTTCCGAGCCAACAATTCAAACAAAAATTTGGGCCGGGTCCAATACGAATGAAAAGTTTTTAGAATTCGCCATTGATACGACATGCTGCTTTTTCCATTCATTCCTTTCTGGATCAGTCGTGGTCTTACAAACCCTACCGATGGTATGGATGAACCAATTAGTTCATAGAAATGTGTAAAAAATGGAGTCGCACTTAAAAGCCGAGTACTCTACCATTGAGTTAGCAACCCTAATGAAATTTTAAAAAATGTGTATATCCAATCGAAATAAAAAAAAAATAAAAAATCGTGAAGGCGAATCGATTCTGAGCGTCGAAATGAACAGATCAAATACAAGAAATTTTCTAAAATAATAATATATTAATTAATAATAATAAATAAAATTAGTAAATCAATTCATTAATTCACGATCGGATTATATTTGTTTGATACACTCTTGTCAATATCAATATTAGTGTTGAAAAAAGAATACAATCGAGAAAACAAACAAATTTTTAAATTTATTTTAAATATATAGAATTAAATTTAATTAATTCATTATTATATTGAATTATTATGTTCTAATTTTGAATTTGAAATAGAAATTCTATTTATTATATCTAAAAAAAATTATATTATTATATAGGAAATCAAAAAATATGAAAACAACAAAATTGATTCATTATATTCATAATTGAGTATTATTATCTCCCCTGTTGTGTAAAATCCCCATCGAAAAACAAAATAGTTGTTCTCTCTTATGAATTGGAAGAACTTTTTTCATAAAATCTCGTCTGCTTAATCAGTTTCTATTCCAACACGAAACGAAAAAGGGCTATATACAGGATGGGTAACAAAAGTTATGATATTTAGATTGATCCATGATCCGAAACGAAACTCTGGGATAGAAAATAATAGGATTTATTATAGA